ATCAATACGATATAATAGAATTGAATGCGCACTTTACTTTGACTCTGATGTATTATGGTTCTAATTACTAGTTTTATTATTCTTTATTTTATTTATTTCCAATATGGATTCTGGGATCCGCCGAAACAATCCAATCAATGGAAGAAGATATATATGGTATGGGCGTACAATAGAATAGATTATAGAAAAGAAATCTAGTTATCCTTTTTTTTAGCATTCCGACAAGCAGTAATTGATTGAGCCGTTGAGAGTTGATTCAAGGAATTCCACGGAAAATTCTTTCTATTTGTAAAAAAGCGTAGTGGATACCACCTATTTCTAACGCGTGAACCATTATATTGATATCAAGTGAATCAATAAAACATGAATAATATTTATAGGAGTCTAAAACAAAAAAATGCGCAATATGCGAATCGCTCAACGCAAGATCTTACTATGCATAGTACTTCGTTGGACAAACACTATATCCATGTTTCCCTCGGTATGGTATAAAGTACGTATCCACATAATAACAAATAGACTTCCGAACAGTAAAGCGAGAAACAAATAAAAAGGGGGTTGGTTGCTCTTCAGTGTAATATCCATATATAATTCTCTTATTCTTATAAAGTAAGAACTAGTTCATCGAAATCGAATGTTTAGAATGAATTAGGTTGTAAAAAATTTCATATTCATATCATGTGTATTCCTTGTATTTTCAAAATATGAACATGGGAATCATTGAAATATTTGTTTGATTGAAAGGTTATTCTTCATCTATTACATTACTTTACTAAACTAAATTTTAAATTTAGATTCCAGTATAATTTTTTATTTTGAAATGAAGATATTTTTCTTTAAACTTTAAAAACGCTTTGAAAAATGATCTATGAAACTATTAATATTAATACAGTTTGATTACTCAACTCAATTAAATTAGTAATGACCCTAGAGTCCACTTCTTCCCCATACTACGAGTGAAAGGGAAAATGTAAAAACTACCATTAAAGCAGCCCAAGCAAGACTTACTATATCCATGCGAATTATGTCCCCTATCTCTATGAATATGAAGAAACTCTTATTGATCACTAATAATAATGTAATCAATGGCACAGAGTCAAAAAGGGGTTCTAAACGAAAGCTATTGATGAACCAACCCAAGAACTCCACCCATAACAAGTTACTATATGATTTCTGGTAGAATTTGGAAACATCAAAACAAGATACACAGTGACTTTCTGGTACTTATCCAGGGAATGATATTAATGGAACATGCAGGAAGAATAAGACCCATTATTTATTTTGGTACACTTTATAATATAATAAAAAAAGCATAACAATATACAATCAAGATAGATCGCTATCTATCACATATCTATATCTACTGTTTGATCTAATCCTTATGGCCTCCCCGAGTATTTCACAAGGACACTCGGGCAACCCTCTATTCTATTACATTCTTGCTTGGGTATTACCGAAAATAAAGAAGTTTTTCAACCTTTCCACAACTACCAATTCCCCGCTCAACTATAGAATTCAAGAATCAGTCATTAGACAGTACATTAGTACTGGAAGTCTTAATAGACTAACCCTTCCTATACTAAAATCCTCCCTGAATCCCAGGCGCAAGGATTTACATTAACCTCCAGCTCTTAAAATCAAGCAAGTATCGGAAGTTCGAGTACTTTTGCTTTGCTTATGCTAGGCAAGAATTCGGAGACTCATATTCTATCAGCAAGCCAAGGGATTTCCAGTTTTTTATTGAAAAGGCGACACCCGGATTTGAACTGGGGAAAAAGGATTTGCAGTCCCCCGCCTTACCACTCGGCCATGCCGCCAAAACAAACTATAAAAATGTAAATATTCTTTTTTTAGGGGTTGTTATTTAATCTCTTTTTTTTGATTGGAGCCAGACCTTTCCATTAATTGTATAGTATCTCATCTCAAATATCAAAATACACAACGCCTAAAAAATTCCCTCCTCTTTTCTGTCTTTTCTTCTGTCTTTTCTATTGAAATAATTTTATTTTTTTTTTGAGTTACACAATCACAAATTCAGTGCAAATAAAATTGGACCCATTAACTATTGACTGTTAATTCATGAAAAGTTCTTGGATCTCAAATTGCGTTTCCTTAATGGGAAAATGCAATTGATACAAAACAAATCAGTATCAATAATTTTCAATAACCAACCCCTTTCAATTTCAAGTATAACAACAATTATATGTATATGTAAACCCCAGAACATAAATTTTTACACAAGATATACCATACCTAATCCGGGATCTTATTTATATATATATAATATGCCCATAGGTAATTAAGGTAATTAGCGTGCTTAAAATTTTCAGTGAATATATTGAATATCAAATAGAAATTATGATATAGCATGCTGGCCTGCGTTACCCCAAGTGGAACTGGGATAATCGATATGCGGAGAGTCTTTGTGTGCTTAATAAAAAAAAAACAACCCCCTTTTTTTTGTACACTTCAATTGTATTCCACGAATTCGACTAATCAA